ATTTCTCTGAAATAAGAAATTTCATTTTTGGAAATTGGATGCGGAAAAAATCGGAAATTTTAAATTTGGATGGTGAAAAAGAAGAGACAAAAAAAAACAAAAACAAGAAAAAAAAAGAATCTAATGAACCCATAATATTAGAGATTTGGGATAACATTATATTTGCTCAACCAGTAAGGGGTTTGATGTTAATCACCCAATCCATTTTTAGAAAATATGTGGCATTGCCATTCCTGATAATAGCGAAAAATATTGGACGTATATTATTCTTGCAATCTCCCGAGTGGTATGAGGATTTCAGAGATTGGAATAAAGAAATGCACATTAAATGCACTTATAATGGTGTTCAATTATCAGAAACGGAATTTCCAAAGGATTGGTTAATGGAAGGCATTCAAATAAAAATTTTATTTCCTTTCCGTCTGAAACCGTGGCAAGGGGCTAAGGTACGATCCCATGATAGCTTGAAAAAAAAAAACGATTTTTCTTTTTTAACAGTTTGGGGAATGGAAACAGAAGTTCTCTTTGGTTCCCCACGAAAACCACCTTCTTTTTTTGAACCCATTTTTAAAGAATTAAAAAAAAAAATTATAAAAACAAAAAAACGTGGTTTTCTAAGAATTTTAAAAGAAAAGATAAAAGAGTTTCTAATTACCTCAAACAAAAAAACAAAATGGATTCCGAAACTAATTCAAGTTCAAAAAGGAACAATAAAAAAACTTGAAAAAATAAACCCAATTTTCCTATTTGAATTAAATAAAATAAAGGAATACGAGTCGATTAAAAATAAAAAGATTCTAATTAGTAGTAATAAAAATAGCCAAGAATTGATCCTCGGACGTCAATCCAAAAATGGGACAAATTATTCATTCGTAGAAAATCAAATGAAGGATCTTGTTGATAGGACAATTACCACTAGGAATCAAATAAAACAAATAAAAAAAGAAAAACAAAAAATAATTCTAACTTCAGATGGAGATATTAGAAGTTCTAACAACACGAATTTGAATGATAAAAAGAAAAATATTTGGCAAATATTCACAAGAGGAAACACTCGATTACTACATAAATTACACTATTTTCTAAAATCTTTCATTGAGCGAATATACATGGATATATTTATATATATCATTAACATGCTTAGAATCCATATACAAATTTTTTTTGAATCAATAAAAAAAAAAATTAACAAGTCCAGTTATAATGATAAAATAAACCAAGAAGAACTTTCTATAGATGAAATAAAGCAAAATAAAATGCAATTTATTTTGGCTATAAAAAAATCATTTTGCAATATTAGTGATAAAAACCTAAATTCTTATTTTGACTTGTCTTCCTTGTCCCAAGCATATATATTTTACAAAATATCACAAACTCAAGTTAGTAACAAGTATAACTTGAGATCCATACTTCAATATCATAATCATGGAAGCCTTCTTTTTCTTAAAAATAGAATCAAGGATTCTTGTGAGACACAAGGAATATTTGATTCCAAATCAAAACATAAAAAAATGGATAAGTCTGGAATGAATGAATGGAAAAACTGGTTGAAGGGTCATTATCAATACAATTTATCTCAAAGTAAATGGTCTCTATTAGTACCACAAAAGTGGCGAAAAAAAGTCAATGAGTATTGTACAGTTCAAAATAAAGATGCCATTAAAGGGAATTCCTATAAAAAAGACAAATACTCATTAATTCATTACTTGAAACAAAAATATGATATAATGGATTCCTTGATAGAGCAAAAAGAAAAATGGAAAAAAAATTACAGATATGATCTTTTATTACAGAAATATATATCACATAACTATATAAACCCTCCTTATATTTATGGATCACCTTTGAAAATAAATGAAAATGAAGAAATTCCGTATCTATCTAATTTTGATATAGGGAAACCCCAATTATCTTATCCATTAATGGATATAAATATTAGTGATTATCTCGGAAAAGAATCCATTCTATATAGGAAAAAAAATATGGAGAGAAAATTTTTGAATTGTCAAATTTTCCATTTCTTAAATTTCTTAATTCGAAAAAATAGCAATATAGATACACGGACTAATATACATCAAATTTCTAATAAAGATATTTTATCTTTTATGATTCATAAAAAAATAAAAACAGCCAAACCTAATCAAAGAAAATTGGTTTTTGATTGGATGGGAATGAATCAAGAAAAATTAAATCGTCACATATCAAACCTGGAACCTCGGTTCTTCCCAGAATTTAAAATACTTTATGACACATATAATGCATATAAAATTAAACCATGGATCATACCAATCAAATTACTTCTTTTAAGAAGTGATGTAAATGAAAATATTAGTCAAAATAAAAACACCAATGGAAATCAAAAAGAGTATCCTTATATATTATCTAATAAAAAAGGGGATTTGGAATTAAAAAAAAGGAAAAAACAAGAAAAAAAACAACAATCTGGTCAAGTGAATCCTGAGTCACAAGCACAAGATCGAAAGAAAATAAAAGATATTGAAAAAGATTACACAGGATTACACATTAAAAAAAATAACAAGAACAAAAGGGAAAATGAACTAGAATCGGTTCTGCAAAAATATCTCCTTTTTCAATTAAGATGGTATTATTCCTTTCCTACAGAAATAAACAAAAATATCTGGGTATATTGTCTACTACTTAAAATAGTAAATCCAAAGAAAATTGCTATATCCTCAATTAAAAGAAGCGAGATGAATCTAGATATAATATTGATGGAGAGAGATCTATCTGTTAGAGAATTGATAAAGAGAGGAATAATGATTATTGAACCCTTTCGTCTATCTATAAAATGGGATAAAAAATTGATTATGTATCAAATCATGGGTATTTCGTTGATCAATAAAAATAAATACCAAATTAATAGAAAAGACATAAAAAAAATATATGTTAACACAAATTATTTCGAAAAATCCATTGCAGAACGAGATCATAGTATGTTTATAAATGAAAAAAGAAATCATTATGGTTTCCTTGTTCCCGAACAGATTCTATCTACTAGGCATCGCAGAAAATTTAGAATTCTAAATAGCTTCAATTCCTGGAATAGGAATGTTGTGAATGAAATTTCCCTATTTGGTAATGAAAATCGCGTAAAAAATTGTGAACAGTTTATGAATGAAGATAAGTATCCTCATACAAATATAAATAATTTAATTAAATTAAAATTATTTATTTGGCCCAATTATCGATTAGAAGACTTAGCTTGTATGAATCGATATTGGTTTAATACCAATAATGGAAGTCGTTTTACTATGTCAAGGATACATATGTATCCGCGATTCAAAATGAATTGACAATATATTTTTTATAATGAATTGACAATATATTTTTTATATATCACGTAACCATATTCATATATTGTATGAAGACCGAAACAGATATTTTATTTTGTGTTACTGTTACATTCTAATTCTAACAAGAATACTGATTTAATATTGTATCGATTAGATGTAGAAAGGAATCCCTTGAATCTTGTTAGGTATAGGTACAAAAAAAAGCATTCTAGTTCACAAGTATAAAAATTTCTTTTTTACTTTTTATCCAAAAATTTGGATAAAAAGTAAAAAAGAAATCCAAATTTGTGTATGTACCAGATTAAAATTACTAATATTATTATATTATTTAATTAACCGTTATTATATTTTTTATTTCTGATCGGTAAATAAAAAAAAAGTCTAAAAATTTCCTTATTTTATGGTCAAAAATTCATTCATCTCAGTTATTCCACAAGAAAAAGAAGAAAACAGGGGGTCCGTTGAATTTCAAGTATTCAGTTTCACCAATAGGATACGCAGACTTACTTCACATCTGGAATTGCACAAAAAAGATTTTTCATCCCAGAGGGGTCTTCGAATAATTCTGGGCAAACGGCAACGGTTATTAGCTTATTTAGCAAAGAAAAATAAGATACGTTATAAAAAATTAATAGGTCAGTTGAATATTCGGGAGCAAAAAACTCGTTAATCTGACTAAGAATTTGTTTGAATTTATTATTTCAATTATTATTATTGATTATTTCATTAGAATATTTATTTAATTAAAAGATTATTATTAGAATTCTAGATATAAGAGTCGTGGATTTTACATTTTGATGAACCTCCTTTTGGGAAATTCATGAAATAATCAATCGGGGAAAAAAGATATGACTGTACCGGCTACTAAAAAGGATTTCATGATAGTAAATATGGGTCCTCACCACCCATCAATGCATGGTGTTCTTCGGCTGATCGTTACTCTCGATGGTGAAGATGTTATTGACTGTGAACCCATATTGGGTTATTTACATAGAGGGATGGAAAAAATTGCGGAAAACCGAACCATTATACAATATCTCCCTTATGTAACACGTTGGGATTATTTAGCTACTATGTTCACAGAAGCTATAACTGTAAATGCGCCAGAACAATTGGGAAATATTCAAGTACCACAACGAGCCAGCTATATTCGAGTAATTATGCTAGAGCTGAGTCGTATAGCGTCTCACTTATTATGGCTTGGACCTTTTATGGCGGATATTGGGGCGCAGACGCCTTTCTTCTATATTTTCAGAGAGAGAGAATTTATATATGATTTATTCGAAGCTGCCACGGGTATGCGAATGATGCATAATTATTTCCGTATTGGAGGAGTAGCTGCTGATCTACCTCATGGTTGGATAGATAAATGTTTGGATTTCTGCGATTATTTTTTAACAGGAGTTGCCGAATATCAAAAACTTATCACGCGCAATCCTATTTTTTTGGAACGAGTTGAAGGAGTAGGTATTATTGGTGGAGAAGAAGCAATAAATTGGGGCTTATCAGGACCCATGTTACGAGCTTCCGGAATACAATGGGACCTTCGTAAAGTTGATGATTATGAGTGTTACAATGAATTCGATTGGGAAGTCCAATGGCAAAAAGAAGGAGATTCTTTAGCTCGTTATTTAGTACGAATCAATGAAATGACCGAATCCATAAAAATAATTCAACAGGCTTTGGAAGGAATTCCGGGAGGACCTTATGAGAATTTGGAAATACGACGTTTTGATAGAACAAGAAATTCCGACTGGAACGATTTTGAATACAGATTCATTAGTAAAAAACCCTCACCCAATTTTGAATTGTCGAAACAAGAACTTTATGTGAGAGTAGAAGCTCCAAAGGGAGAATTAGGAATTTTTCTAATAGGAGATCAGAGTGTTTTCCCCTGGAGATGGAAAATTCGTCCACCTGGTTTCATCAATTTGCAAATTCTTCCCCAGCTAGTTAAAAGAATGAAATTGGCTGATATCATGACAATACTAGGTAGTATAGATATCATTATGGGAGAGGTTGATCGTTGAAATGATAATGGGTATGACAGAAATACAAACTATCAATTCCTTTTCTGGATCAGAATTCTTAAAGGAGGTCTATGAACTCGTATGGATCCTTGTACCTATTTTTATCCTGATATTATTAATCACTATAGGCGTATTAGTAATTGTGTGGTTAGAAAGAGAAATATCCGCAGGGATACAACAACGTATTGGGCCTGAATATGCCGGACCTTTAGGAATTCTTCAAGCTCTAGCAGATGGAACAAAATTACTTTTTAAAGAAGATATTCTCCCGTATCGAGGAGATGTTCAATTATTCAGTCTTGGACCAGCTATAGCAGTGATATCCACTCTACTAAGTTATTTTATAATTCCTTTTGGATATAATCTTGTTTTATCTGATCTTAGTATAGGTGTTTTTTTATGGATCGCTATTTCAAGTATTGCTCCTATTGCGCTTCTTATGTCAGGGTATGGGTCAAATAATAAATATTCTTTTTTGGGTGGTTTACGAGCTGCTGCTCAATCGATTAGTTATGAAATACCATTAACTCTATGTGTATTATCAATATCTCTACGTGTGATTCGTTAGAACATAAACTTCTTTTACCTTTTTCTTTACTTTATTTATAGTTTAAGAAAAGATTGAATATATTGAATGAATATCCGCATTTTAATATTCATTATTTAGGTAGATAATTTCAACCAGATAGTTATATGAGTGAAATAAAACAGCTTAGAAATTCGCAGTAATAAAATGAAATCTCATTCCCTATGTACAAGTGGAAAGTGGAAATAAATAGAAACAGTATAAACTGTTTACCCCAAGACTGAGATTTTTGAATTAGTCAGGATGTCTTGAAGCGGGAGTAAAAGATCCATTGTATGGAATTTTTACTATTGTTTTGTATGTATTACCATATTAGGATCCATCCAAAATTAGTGAACGGGTAGAAACACCAAGATACACAAGAGATTAGTAAAGTAGATAATGTAAAGTATCAAAAGAGATATTTCTACATAAAACGAATCATAATAAGGGCTTTAAGTTAGTAGAAACGATCAAGCAGTACTTATCCATGATTCCGATCTAGAGTATGCTCCTATTCACTAATTAACAAAATGACTATCAAGAACGAATTAATCCTTTTTCTTTTTTTTTTCAGAGTACCCTTTTCTTAGAAAGAAGAATAGGAACAAAATAAATAATAAAATGTAGGATCAATCAGAAAAATAAATAAGAAAAGATCTTTATTTATTCTTCTTTTCTACATATATATATTATATGAGCTTCTTACCATGATTCATGAAAGAGTGTCTAATTTTTTTGTAATAAAAAGATATGGGTTTAAATATCCATTGATACAACAAGTATTTTATTGAAGGAATAAATCAAGTTATTACTGAACAAAGAGAAATTTTTTCTTTCTAAAGAAAGGGAATGAGATCGATTCGGAAGCCCCCTTTTGTTATTCGAGCAGACCGAATTCCATCGGTCTAATTTGGGACTCTTCGACGTATCTTTATTCTATTTATACTCCAATAGATGATACCGAATTAATATTACTATCGAACTAGTCCTTACATTTATTTATGACCACATAGGAGCCGTATGAAGCTGAGGTCTCATGTCCGGTTCTGGAATAGGGATGGAAGCAGTAATGTTACCATCAACTATGATTATCTAACAGTTTAAGTACAGTTGATATAGTTGAGGCACAGTCAAAATATGGTTTTTGGGGATGGAATCTGTGGCGTCAACCTATTGGATTCATAGTTTTTCTAATTTCTTCTCTAGCAGAATGTGAAAGATTACCTTTCGATTTACCAGAAGCGGAAGAAGAATTAGTAGCAGGTTATCAAACAGAATATTCAGGTATCAAATATGGTTTATTTTATGTTGCTTCTTACCTAAATTTATTAGTTTCTTCATTATTTGTAACAGTTCTTTATTTAGGCGGGTGGCATTTTTCTATTTTCCCAATTTTTTGTATTCCTGAACTTTTCGGAATAAATAAAATTGATGGAGTACTTGGAATAATAATCGGTATTTTTATTACATTAGTTAAAGCTTACTTGTTTTTGTTTATTCCTATCACAACAAGGTGGACTTTACCTAGGATGAGAATGGACCAACTATTAAATTTTGGATGGAAATTTCTTTTACCTATATCTCTGGGTAATCTATTATTGACAACTTCTTTCCAACTGTTTTCCCTATAAATACGAAAATATGATAACGACATTCTAAACTCATAACCTATCTCAAACAAGAGAAAGAAACATTAACTTATGCATTTCATGGATATCTACGATATGCTTCCTATGATAACAGGATTCATGAATTATGGTCAACAAACAGTACGAGCCGCAAGGTACATTGGTCAGGGTTTCATGATTACCTTATCCCATACAAATCGTTTACCCATAACTATTCAATATCCGTATGAAAAATTGATCACATCGGAGCGTTTCCGTGGTCGAATCCACTTTGAATTCGATAAATGCATTGCTTGTGAAGTATGTGTTCGTGTATGTCCGATAGATTTACCCGTTGTTGATTGGCGATTGAGAACAGATATTAAAAAGAAACAATTGCTTAATTATAGTATTGATTTTGGAGTATGTATATTTTGTGGTAACTGTATCGAGTATTGTCCAACAAACTGTTTATCCATGACTGACGAATATGAACTTTCTACTTATGATCGTCACGAATTGAATTATAATCAAATTGCTTTGGGTCGGTTACCAATACCAATAATGGAGGATTACACAATTCAAGCAATTCCTAATTTGACTCAAAGCAAAATAGACAAAGAGAAATCTCTTGATTCAAAAACGATTACCAATTAGTAATTTTGTTATAAATAATTCAAAATAAATTTGCATTGATTAAATTAATCAATAACTACAAATAATAATTATTGATTGTGGAGAATCTTTGTTTAATTTAAATTGAAAAAATTTAAATTTGGAATTGAGATAATATTTTCTTATTTAGTCATTATTTGATTTCGTCATACCATCTAAGATGGATATCTTAAGATATATAATCTTAATAAATTAATAATGATAAAGTTAATATTTAAGAATCCATAATTAAAAAAATTAATAAATATTACCTATATATATATTATTACCTATATAAATAGTATATTGTGTAAGTAATAAATAGTATATTGTGTAAGTAATATGTAATTAATGCTTTCGAAATATACAATTTTTCGGATTCTCTAAGTGGAATTAGTCCAATAAAAGTATCTTTAGTAATCCATACTACATTAAGATTTAATTCCATTAGTAACATATCATATACAAGAACAAAAAATAAGGTAATACCCTTTTTCTTGGACTATTTAATAAGGTCATGAAATATTTCAACTTATTTATCTCTTATTTTATACAGAATGGATTTAACTGGACCAATACATGATCTTCTTGTAGTATTTCTGGGATCAATTCTTATATTAGGAAGTCTGGGAGTAGTTTTATTTACCAATCCTATTTTTTCTGCATTTTCATTGGGATTGGTTCTTGTTTGTATATCTTTATTATATATTTTATCAAACTCCTATTTTGTAGCTGCTGCACAGCTCCTTATTTATGTAGGGGCTATAAATGTCTTAATCATATTTGCTGTTATGTTTACAAGGGGTTCCGAATACTATAATGATTTCCGTCTTTGGACTATTGGGGATGGGGTAACTTCGCTTGTTTGTACAAGTATTCTTTTTTCACTAGTTACTACTATACTAGAAACGTCATGGTACGGAATTGTTTGGACTACAAGGTCAAACCAAATTATAGAGCAAGACCTCATAAGTAATGTTCAACAAATTGGGATTCATTTAGCAACCGATTTTTTTCTCCCATTTGAACTAATTTCTATAATTCTTTTAGTTGCCTTGATAGGAGCAATTAGTATGGCTCGTCAATAATCAATAAGTCAATAAGAAATATAAGTTTTTAGAATTGGAAATCTTAAACCTAAAATCAAATAATTTATTGTTTTATCATGTATTATTATTTTTTCCCTTCTAAGTCAAATGAAATGTATTTTTCTATTTTTTTATTTTATCTCATATATATTTAAGTCTAATATAAAAAGAGTATGTATAAAAATAAATAAAAAGGTATAAGATAAGTAAGGTTTTTAATTTGATCTAACACTAATATCTTATTTTGTTCCGTAATTTTTTTTTATTCAATTGGATCGTTTGAAAAAATGTTTCTAATTGAATCGAGATTGATAAGGAGTTTGTGAATGATGTTTGAGCATGTACTTTTTTTGAGTGCCTATTTATTTTCTATCGGTATCTATGGATTGATCACAAGTCGAAACATGGTTAAGGCACTTATGTGTCTTGAACTTATACTAAATTCGGTTAATATAAATCTCGTAACATTTTCTGATCTATTTGATAGTCGTCAATTAAAAGGAGATATTTTCTCGATCTTTGTTATAGCTATTGCAGCCGCTGAAGCAGCAATAGGGCTAGCCATTGTTTCGGCAATCCATCGTAACAGAAAATCAACCCGTATCAATCAATCCAATTTATTGAATAAATAGTCGTAATTGTATAATTGTATATAATCAATAATATAATATTTTAATGTATAATAAAATAATTTATTTATTATTATTATTTTCTTCTTTTTTTTTTGTTCTTTCTAATAATTTAGAATATTCACAAATTATTACTAATTTTCATTAGATTAGCATGTAAAGCTTGTATCACATTGATACAAAAATTAAAGTATTTTGGACCTTTTTCGTCAACATATCCAGAAATTTATTTATTCTAATAAAAAAATTCTGGTAAACTACTGATTTATCTGGTATATACAATATATAAATTTATTACCACTATTTATTTTTTTTTTTTACCAGATTAAAAATATTTTATTTCCTAAACTGAAATTTATAGATCCAATGTCACATTCAGTAAAGATTTATGATACATGTATAGGGTGTACTCAATGTGTACGAGCCTGTCCTACGGATGTATTGGAGATGATACCCTGGGATGGATGTAAAGCTAAGCAAATAGCTTCCGCACCAAGAACAGAGGACTGCGTAGGTTGTAAGAGATGTGAAACCGCCTGTCCAACGGATTTTTTGAGTGTTCGTGTTTATTTATGGCACGAGACAACCCGTAGTATGGCTTTAGCTTATTGATACGTTAGAAAAAACTCCACATTGAATCATTTGATTCCTCTTTTTTTACCGACAAAAACCCGTACTGGAGAAAATCTATTATTCTTAGTACGGGTTTTTATGGTCAAAGCGTATCTTGTCTTTACCATGAGTTATTTTCCTTGGTTAACCATAATTGTTGTTTTGCCGATATTTGCAGGTTCTTCAATTTTTTTTCTCCCGCATAGAGGAAATAAAGTGGTTCGGTGGTATACTATATGTATATGTTTAATAGAACTCCTTCTTATGACCTATGTATTTTGTTATCATTTCCAATTGGACGATCCATTAATCCAATTGGAGGAGGATTATAAATGGATAAGTGTTTTTGATTTGCACTGGAGACTCGGAATCGATGGACTTTCCGTGGGGCCCATTTTACTGACAGGATTTATTACGACTTTAGCTACTTTAGCAGCTTGGCCAGTTACTCGGGATTCGCGGTTGTTTTATTTCTTGATGTTAGTAATGTATAGTGGCCAAATAGGATTATTTGCTTCTCGAGACCTTTTACTTTTTTTTATTATGTGGGAGTTTGAATTAATTCCTGTTTACTTACTTTTATCCATGTGGGGGGGTAAAAAACGTCTCTACTCAGCTACAAAGTTTATTTTATACACTGCGGGGGGTTCCATTTTTCTTTTAATAGGGGTCTTAGGTATAGGTTTATATGGTTCCAATGAACCAACATTGCATTTTGAAACATTAGCGAATCAATCGTATCCTATGGTGTTGGAAATGTTATTCTATTTTAGTTTTCTTATTGCCTATGCTGTCAAATCACCGATTATACCCCTACATACATGGTTACCAGATACCCACGGAGAAGCACATTACAGTACATGTATGCTTCTGGCCGGAATTTTATTAAAAATGGGAGCATATGGATTGATTCGGATCAATATGGAATTTTTACCTCATGCTCATTCTATATTTTCTCCATGGTTGGTAATAGTGGGAACTATACAAATAATTTATGCGGCTTCAACCTCTTTTGGTCAACGTAATTTAAAAAAGAGAATAGCTTATTCCTCCGTATCTCATATGGGTTTTATAATTATAGGGATTGGTTCCATAACCAACACAGGACTAAATGGCGCTATTTTACAACTAATTTCTCATGGATTTATTGGTGCTGCGCTTTTTTTCTTGGGGGGAACAAGCTGCGATCGAATACATCTTGTTTATCTTGACGAAATGGGAGGGGTATCCATCCCAATGCCAAAACTATTTACCCTGTTTAGTAGTTTCTCGATGGCTTCTCTTGCATTGCCGGGAATGAGTGGTTTTGTTGCGGAATCCTTAGTATTTTTTGGAATAATTACCAGTCCAAAATACCTTTTAATGCCAAAAATACTAATTACTTTTCTAATGGCAATTGGAATAATATTAACTCCTATTTATTTATTATCTATGTTACGCCAGATGTTCTATGGATACAAGTTATTTAGTTTAGCAAACTCTTATTTTGTGGATTCTGGACCACGGGAACTGTTTATTTCGATCTGCATCCTTCTGCCAGTAATAGGAATTGGTATTTATCCGGATTTAGTTCTCTCGCTATCAGTTGATAAGGTACAAACTATTCTATCTAATTATTTTTATAGATAGTCTTGCTCAATAAAACGAACAATCAAATAATTAGATGGTTTTACTTAAAAAAAAATTCGTTGTACAATGAAAAAAAAAATGAATTAAAAGTGAATTAAAATTTGAGATGTATTTCTAGTCTTTGAGAACCATTTAATTTAAATTCTTTATTGAGGGGCTTAAATTAAATGGTTCTCGAGGAATCACACAAATTTTTTTATATTGAAAGAATCCCCAGATGTATTTTTTAAGTAATTTATTTAATTAGATGGAAATGGGAATGCGCCATAACTATGTAAACCTATTCCTAATAGATTGACCCCAAAATAGCAAATCCATATTATAAGAAATCCTATAGAAGCTACAATTGCCGAATTCATACTTTGCAAATTTGGATTTGTTCTGATATGTAAATAAATTGCGTATATGGTCCAAGTAATAAATGCCCAAGTTTCTTTAGGATCCCAACTCCAATAAGACCCCCACGCTTCATTAGCCCATACTGCTCCAGAAAGAATGCCTATGGTTAAAAAGGTAAACCCCAGACTAATGGTACGATAACTCCAATAATCCAATCTTTGAGTCAATTGATATTTGTAATAATTTGTAAATGAAAGAAAAGACGTGTTTTGGAAACCTTTTTTTCTCTCACTCAAGTATATCTTATCAAAAAAAAATGGCCTAATTAAGAAATTGTTGCTTTTACAAAAAATATTGATGTTTTTTCGAAATGTAATGACTAAACAAGCAATTGAAAATAAGGATCCGAATAAAAGAGCTGCATAGCTCAATAGCATCATACTTACATGCATCATCAACCATTGGGATTGTAGAGCGGGTACTAATATTGTGGATTGATGCATTTCGGTTAAAAGACCAGAAGTGGCGAATCCTTGGATAAAGATAGTACTTGGCGTAGTTATTGCATTTAAATAATTTTTATTTTTTCTAAAATATGGAATCATATGAATAATAAAGAAACTCCACGAAAGGAACATTAATGATTCATATAAATTACTTAATGGGAAATGCCCCGAATAAATCCAACGAATCACTAATAATCCTGTTATAGAGAAAAAAGTCGCTATCATTCCCTTTTCTGACGAATCCCGTAATCCTATAATTTCTTGGGCTAATAAGGTCATCAAATGAATCACCATTACAGTGGAAATGATCGAAAAAGATATATGAATTAATATATGTTCTAAAGTCAAAAATATCATAAATAAAAAATAAAGAGTCCAATTACCAAATCAAAATAAGGAATTAAATATTAAATACATTATAAGATTTATTGCGTTGGAATGCCGCCACTCGGACTCGAACCGAGATGCTCTAGCACTGCTTCCTAAGAGCAGCGTGTCTACCGATTTCACCATGGCGGCTTGTTTGTTTGAAATAATAATAACACGGACATTCATAATCGTCGAGGTTCTAAGATTACGTTTTTTTTTTTCAATGAAAAAGAAAATTCTATATATACAATTTCATCCCATATTTTATAGTGATTCCAATTTTATTACTAAAACTAAGAAATTTATCTAAATATTTTTAGAATTTGTTATTATGAAATTTGTGTACAAAATTTCTAATCAGATTAATTTAGCAAACAGCTAACTAGTTTATCAAACCAATACCAATAACTAGATAATGGGAGTTGCCTAAATATATAAAACAAAGGATTTGCACCTATATTGAATTGGACTTTACTTTTCACAGCATTTTTTCTATATGGATAGAATGCTGTGAAAAGTAAATTGGTAGGAAAAAATCTGTAACAAGAATTCCAGTATAATTCAAAACAGAAATATTTAAAATACAAATAGAATATATATTTTAACTCAATAGACAAAAGAATTATTCTATAATTACAATAACAAGTCCTAGATTATATTGAATTGCAAAATAGAAAACATTAATTAATGAAAATCATTCATTTTACAAATTTTTCTATTTTGCTAATCATCTTAATCTTAATTCAGATTATCCCAAAGATTTTTTATTTATTAGTTTGTCGCACAAAAAAACTTTTGGAATTCCCCGTTGAAATCGATTTAGCTAAAGAAAAAGCTTTAATCGCCCACAAATAGCCTTTTTTCTTCCAAATATTTTTACGAATACGTTTTTTTGATATAGAAGTACGTTTTTTTGGAACCGCCATTCAAAAACAAAGAGATTGCTAGTTTTTATTGTTGTATGTGAAAGACATGTATTGATGAACCGTTCTTTTTTTTTTTTTATTATCTTTATTTATGCTATAGATAATAAAATTATTTTTCATAATATATGAATACTTTCTTAAAATAATATATATATATATATACTATATTATTCTTAATAATAAAATATAATAATAAAATTCTATATATACTATCCATATACTATCTAATATAGCTATGTAATTAGTATAGTAATAGTTTTTTTATTATTTTATCTAGTAAAAAAAATATTTAATTATTATTAGTATTCTTTCTATATTATTCTTTTCTTTCGATTTTTTTGTTTTTTGTATCTCTATTACATAAAAAGGGGTGAAAAAAGGGTTCAATTTTGAACTCATATCTAAATGGATATTGTCATCTAAAAAAATAAAAAATAAGTGAAAAGTAATAGAAATATCAATAGAATTTCTAAAACCAAAAAATTAACAGAATTTTTTGATTTATTAATCCAGTTTTGAGTACCGAACTTAAAAAGTTAATAAATTTCTAGTAGTTAATGTCTTAAACAAGTCATTACCTGATAAAAATCATCTTAGCAATCCATTATTTTACGTCAAATAAAGTAAGAAATATAATAAAATTTACCATAAATAAATATAGATTTTCCTTATTGGATTTTTATTCTCTAAATGCATGTTCGACAGCGAATTAGATTAGATGACCATTCTAAATAGTCTAATTAGAATACCCATTTTTCTTTTTATTTTTTATTATATTGAAAATGGAATTATTGATAGATACTAGGCCTATAAACAAATCAAGCACTCTTTTTGATATAACTATTTTTCTTTACTATACTATATGCTTATAAATTCATTAGAATAATAGAATCCTTAAAAATATCATAATAATGATAAATAAGAATAAAAAAAATAAAAAATTGTTTTTATTATGGAATATATATATCAATATGCATGGATAATACCTCTGCTTCCACTTCCTGTCACTGTGTCAATAGGATTTGGACTTCTGTTTGTTCCAACAGCAACAAAAAATATTCGTCGTATCTGGGCTTTTTATAGTGTTTTATTCCTAAGTATAGCTATGATTTTTGCGTCGAATTTATCTATTCAGCAAATAAATGGAAGTTTTATCTATCAATATATATGGTCTTGGACCATCAATAATGATTTTTCCTTGGAATTCGGATACTTAATCGATCCACTTACTTCCATTATGTTAATATTAATCACTACGGTTGGAATCATGGTTCTTCTTTATAGTGACAATTATATGTCTCACGATCTGGGATATTTGAGATTTTTTGCTTATATGAACTTTTTCAATGCGTCCATGTTGGGATTAGTTACTAGTTCCAATTTAATACAAATTTATATTTTTTGGGAATTGGTGGGAGTGTGTTCCTATTTATTAATAGGTTTTTGGTTCACGCGACCAATCGCAGCAAGTGCTTGTCAAAAGGCTTTTATAACTAATCGCGTAGGGGATTTTGGATTATTATTGGGAATTCTGGGTTTTTATTGGATGACAGGTAGTTTCGAATTTCGGAATTTATTTGAAACATTTAATAAATTAATTCATAATAATGAAGTCAATTCTTTATTTGCCACTTTGTGTGCTTTCCTATTATTTCTCGGTGCAGTTGCTAAATCCGCACAATTTCCTCTTCATGTATGGTTACCCGATGCTATGGAGGGACCCACTCCTATTTCGGCTCTTATACACGCTGCTACTATGGTAGCTGCGGGAATTTTTCTTGTAGCTAGACTTTTTCCTCTTTTCACAGTAATACCTTACATAATGAATTTTATTTCTTTGATAGGTGTAATAACATTATTATTAGGTGCTACTTTGGCTCTTGCTCAAAGAGATATTAAACGAAATTTAGCCTATTCTACAATGTCTCAACTGGGCTATATTATGTTAGCTCTAGGTATAGGTTCATATAGGGCTGCTTTATTTCATTTGATTACTCATGCCTATTCGAAAGCTTTATTGTTTTTGGGATCCGGATCCATTATTCATTCCATGGAACCTCTTGTTGGATATTCTCCAGACAAAAGTCAGAATATGGCTCTTATGGGTGGTTTATCAAGATATGTTCCAATTACAAAAATTACTTTTTTATTAGGTACACTCTCTCTTTGTGGTATTCCACCTCTTGCCTGTTTTTGGTCCAAAGATGAAATTCTTAATGATAGTTGGTTGTATTCACCAATTTTTGCCCTAATAGCACTTTTTACAGCGGGATTAACTGCATTTTATATGTTTCGGATGTATTTACTTACTTTTGAGGGCGATTTACATGTGCATTTAAAGAATTACAGTGGAATTCCAAAGAATTCGCTCTATTCAATATCCTTATGGGGAAAAAAAGCACCGAAATTGGTCAAAACAAATCCTTTTTTATCAGCAACGAATAGTAATGAAAAGCTTTCTTTCTTTTCAAAAAATCCATATAAACTTGACAAAAATGTAATAAAAAAAATCAAATATTTTAGTACGGATTTCGGAAAAAAATACACTTTTACGTATCCGCACGAATCAGATAATACTATGTTATTTACACTCTTTATATTGGTACTATTTACTTTGTTTGTTGGATCCATAGGAATTCCTTTTAACCAAGAAAAAATTCCTACAGATTTATTATCTAAGTGGTTGACTCCGTCGGAAAACCTTATGGATACCCATAATTGGTATGAATTTATGAGAAATTTTATTTCTTCTGTAAGTATAGCTTATTTTGGAATAAGTATAGCATCCATTTTTTATGGACCCATTTATTCTTCTTTCCAAAATTTGGACTTAATCAATTCATTTGTAAAAATGGGATCTAAAAGAATTCTTTTCGATCCGGTAGTAAATGTGATATACAATTGGTCATACCATAGGGGTTACATAGATCTTTTTTATACAAAGTTTATAACTAGAAATCTAAGAGGAATCGCAGAATTTGTCTATTTTTTTGATAGATACATAATTGATGGAATTATCAATATTTTAGGTATTTCAAATTTCTTTATAGGCGAATGGATCAAATATATTAGTGCTGGTCGAATCTACTCCTATCTTCTTTTCTATTTCTCTTATGTAGCAATTTTTTTACTAATTTCTTTTTTGAGTTTCTAGAAAACGATATAATGAAAATTCGAAATGAGGTTGTATTTTTTTTGTTCATTGGTAGAAACCCAATGATCATATAGG